GATGAGATGCCTGACAAAAGGGCTACTTTGATAGAGTAGATCACGTGGGACACCCTACTCTCATCAGGAAAGATAAGCTAAGTTAAGCTAACAGGTTCATACCCTGCTTATGGAGGACACTCCTCTTTCTATTTACATTCAATAGAATTAAACTATTTCCTAGAGCATCAAAAACTCTTGTGCCTCGTACACTATAATGTAAGCCATAAGGACTACTGGCTAATCCTCAGATTTAAATCAATGCTAAACCATCCTACACGCCTACTATTTTATCTCACCCTCACCACCGGCACATTAATTTCCGTGTCCTCTACTTCCTGGCTAGGGGCTTGGCTTGGGCTAGAAATCAACCTACTCTCTTTTATCCCCCTCATATCCAATCTAAATAACCAATTCGCTACAGAAGCCGCCCTGAAATACTTCCTTACCCAAGCACTTGCTTCCTCAATTTTACTCTTTGGGGCCCTTGCCTTCAGCCTAAGCAGTCAGGCTACGTTTTCAAGCATAGCCTCTCCCAGAACCCTAAACGCCGTAATTACCTCCTCCCTCTTACTAAAAATAGGAGCAGCCCCCTTTCATTTTTGATTCCCCGGAGTAATAGAAGGGCTAGATTGACTTAACAGTCTTATTCTAATAACTTGACAAAAAGTAGCACCCTTAATACTCGCCTCTTACCTTTGAGCCCCCGGAGCATTTGCCTTTACTATTATTGTCGCCTGCATTGGAATCGGATCAATTGGAGGAATTAACCAGACCTCCCTTCGTCGCATCATAGCTTACTCCTCAATCAACCATATAGGTTGACTCCTCTCCGCGGCACTCTTGGGGGAAACGTATTGACTCGTCTATTTTGGGTTTTATACACTCTTAAGTACCGCTCTCATCCTTCTTTTTCATACCCACCAACTAACCCATATGAATCAACTCTTTGGCCTTCCACTAAGCAGCCCCCTTCTTAAGCTTGCTTTCTTTTGCAACCTCCTCTCCCTCGGAGGGCTGCCACCATTTCTTGGGTTTCTCCCCAAATGAATTATTATCCAAGGTTTAGTGGCCCAGGCCTTCTACCCTCTCGTTACAATCATAGTCCTCCTGACTATGGGGACTTTATATTTCTACCTACGAATGGGATACGCAGCCTTCGTTCTCACCCACTCAACCCCCAAATGATCTCCCTTTAATCCCCTTTCACCCTCTCTCCAAGCCCCCACACTCGGGCTTCTCTCGATTTCACTACTAGGTTTAATCTTCGTCCCCCTATTCTTTCCTTCCCTCTAAAACTTTATGTTAAACAAACAAGTAGCCTTCAAAGCTGCCAATAAAAGTCCAATCTTTTAAGTTTTAGGAGTTTCCTACATTTCTAGAATTGCAGCCTAGCGTCTTCATTAGACTATAAAACCTGGTAAAAGAGGGGCTGCCCTCCTAAATAGATTTACAATCTATCGCCTAAACTCAGCCATTCTACCGCGACAATGACTTTTTTCAACAAACCACAAGGATATTGGAACCCTCTACTTCATCTTTGGTGCCTGATCAGGCATAGTAGGAACTTCTTTAAGCCTGCTTATCCGAGCAGAGCTCGGACAGCCCGGCTCCCTCATTGGAGATGATCAAATTTACAATGTAATTGTAACTGCCCACGCCTTCATTATAATCTTCTTTATAGTTATACCCATCATAATCGGAGGATTTGGTAATTGGCTCGTCCCCTTAATGCTTGGCGCCCCAGACATGGCCTTCCCCCGAATAAACAATATAAGCTTCTGACTTCTGCCCCCCGCATTAACACTATTACTCGCTAGCAGTATAGTGGAAAATGGCGCTGGCACAGGATGGACCGTCTACCCTCCACTTTCAGCGGGGATTGCACATGCCGGAGCATCAGTAGACCTGGCCATTTTCTCTCTTCACCTTGCCGGAATCTCCTCCATCCTAGGGGCCGTCAACTTTATCACCACAACCATCAATATACGTTCTACCGGAATAACAATAGACCGAATCCCACTGTTTGTTTGGTCCGTCTTAATCACAGCCATTCTCCTCTTACTCTCTCTTCCTGTCCTTGCAGGAGCCATCACTATGCTCCTCACAGACCGTAATCTAAACACCTCCTTCTTTGACCCAGCGGGTGGGGGTGACCCCATTCTCTACCAACACCTCTTTTGATTTTTTGGACACCCAGAAGTCTACATTCTAATTTTACCAGGATTTGGGATAATCTCCCACATCATCAGCCAAGAAAGTGGTAAAAAGGAAGCTTTTGGCACCCTCGGCATAATCTACGCGATGTTGGCCATTGGTTTATTAGGATTTGTTGTTTGAGCCCACCATATATTCACCGTCGGCATGGATGTGGACACTCGAGCCTATTTCACCGCCGCAACCATAATCATCGCGGTGCCCACCGGCATTAAAATTTTCAGTTGACTCGCCACCCTCCACGGGACACAACTCACCTATAGCCCTTCCCTACTCTGAGCCCTAGGATTTGTCTTTCTCTTCACTATTGGAGGCCTGACTGGCGTCGTTTTGGCTAACTCCTCAATCGATATCGTTCTGCACGACACTTACTATGTAGTCGCTCACTTCCACTACGTTCTTTCTATAGGAGCCGTGTTCGCCATCATAGCCGGCCTCGTTCACTGGTTCCCACTATTCACCGGCCTCTCCCTCCACCCCCAATGGTTAAAGATTCATTTCGGGGTTATATTCATTGGAGTGAACCTAACCTTCTTCCCTCAACACTTTTTAGGATTGGCAGGAATACCCCGACGATACTCAGACTACCCTGATGCCTACGCCGCATGGAATGTTGTATCCTCCGTAGGATCTACAATCTCTTTTGTTGGGGTGCTTATGCTCGTCTTCATTGTCTGAGAAAGAATTATTAGCTACCGCCAAGTAACTTTCCCCCTACAAATAAACTCCTCAATCGAATGGTTCCACGCACTTCCCCCTGCTGAGCACAGCTATGCTGAGCTCCCAACCCTCCTGAACTTCTAATATGGCAGATAAGTGCAGTGGATTTAAGCTCCTTACATAGAGGTGAGCCCTCTTATTAGAAACAAATGTCAACATGAGCCAACCTTGGATTCCAAGATAGTACATCCCCCCTGATAGAACAACTCACCTTCTTCCACGATCATACACTCCTTATCCTCGTCATAATCACAGTTCTCGTCGGCTATCTTATACTTACATTATTTTTTAATACCTACACACACCGCTACCTTCTAGAAGGACAGACAATCGAAATCATTTGAACCGTTCTCCCCGCTATCACTCTAATTTTTATTGCCCTGCCCTCTTTACGACTTTTATACCTATTAGACGAAGTAAGAGACCCATCCATCACCCTAAAAACAATTGGACACCAATGATATTGAAGCTACGAATACTCTGATTTTCTCAATGTAGAATTCGATGCCTACATAATCCCCACCCACGAACTCCCAGAAGGAAATTTTCGCCTCCTTGAAGTCGATAACCACACCGTCTTACCTGTCAATACCCAAGTCCGGGTTCTTATCACCGCCGCTGATGTCCTCCACTCCTGGGCCGTCCCTTCTTTAGGAGTCAAAGTAGATGGCACTCCTGGACGCCTAAACCAGACAAGCTTCCTTATAAACCGACCAGGTCTATTTTACGGACAATGTTCCGAAATTTGTGGGGCCAACCACAGCTTCATGCCTATTGTTATTGAAAGTGTCCCCACTAGTGCCTTCGTCAATTGAATCTCTTCCATAAATGAAGCTTCACTAGGTGTCTGAAAGCAAGTCGTGGTCTCTTAAACCACCCATAGTAATTTCGCAATTACTTCTAGTGAAAGAGTTAGTTAAACTAACTTTAGTATGTCATACTAAAATTGTTGGTACAATCCAACACTCTTTAATGCCCCAAATAGCACCCCTAAGATGATTACTCCTTTTCCTAGTTTTCTCAAGCACTCTTATTCTGTTCAATATTGTAAATTATTTCCTTGCCACACCTCCTACCCCCTTACACTCCTCATCCCTCTATCAAACCCATGCCTTTAATTGAAAATGATAACAAACTTATTCTCCGTCTTTGACCCCACTAGTAGCGTCTTAAACTTGTCGCTAAACTGAATAAGCACCTTTATCGGCCTCCTACTTCTCCCCACAGCTTTTTGGTTAATGCCTTCCCGATATTCTATTCTTTGAAACAAAATCACAGCCACACTACACCAAGAATTCAACACCCTCCTCGGGCCCAATGGTCACCCGGGAAGAACCTTCCTCTTCATCTCTCTCTTCTCTATAATCGTATTCAACAATTTCCTAGGCCTGTTTCCTTATATTTTCACTAGCTCCAGCCACCTAACGTTTACCCTCGCTTTGGCCCTCCCTCTGTGGCTCAGCTTCATACTTTACGGCTGACTCAACCACACCCAACATATATTTGCCCACTTAGTACCCCAAGGTACTCCACCCGTACTAATGCCCTTTATAGTCTGCATCGAAACGATTAGCAACATCATCCGCCCTGGCACCTTAGCGGTGCGACTCGCTGCCAATATAATTGCCGGCCACTTACTGATAACACTACTCGGCAACACCGGCCCAAGCCTCTCCCTCACCCTCCTAAGCTTTCTAATCATTGGACAAATTGCCCTACTCGTCCTCGAGTCCGCTGTTGCAATTATTCAATCTTACGTCTTTGCCGTCCTCAGAACCCTATATTCTAGTGAAGTAAACTAATGTCAACACACAGCAACCACCCCTATCATCTTGTCGACCAAAGTCCCTGACCTCTTACCGGCGCCATCGGCGCAATAATAACCCTCAGAGGGTTAATCCAATGATTCCACCAATACACAACCTCACTTCTTCTTCTCGGCCTTACCCTAACCACCCTCACAATAATTCAATGATGGCGAGACATTACCCGAGAGGGCACCTACCAAGGTCTACACACATACATTGTGACAATCGGATTACGATGAGGAATAATCCTATTTATCGTCTCAGAAATCTTCTTCTTTATCTCATTCTTTTGAGCCTACTTCCACAGTAGCCTCTCTCCCGCCACAGACCTTGGTGCCATCTGACCTCCTTCAGGGATTTCACCCTTTAACCCCCTCCAAATTCCCCTGCTCAACACCGCCATCCTTTTAGCCTCAGGAGTCACCGTCACCTGAGCTCATCACGGCATCATAGAAGGCAATCACTCCCAAGGGCTGCAAGGCTTATTCTTCACCGTTCTGCTGGGCATTTACTTTTCCATTCTCCAAGGGTATGAATACATCGAAGCCCCCTTCACTATCGCAGACGCCGTCTACGGCTCAAGATTTTTCATAGCAACAGGATTCCACGGACTACATGTACTAATTGGCACAACATTCCTTCTTGTATGTTTACTCCGACACTACTTTCACCACTTTTCCGCGGCTCACCACTTCGGTTTCGAGGCTGCCGCCTGATATTGACATTTTGTAGACGTCGTATGACTCTTCCTCTACATCTCCATCTACTGATGGGGTAGCTAACTCTATCTATTTAGTATACAAGTATATTTGACTTCCAATCAAAAGGTTTGAACTATCTCAAAATAGATAATCCTAATCATCTCTACCCTCGGCACCCTCCTAATTCTCATCACCACCATCGTCATAACTCTAGCCGCCTTACTCTCCAAAAAATCAATCGTCGATCGAGAAAAAAGCTCGCCCTTTGAATGTGGGTTCGACCCTAAAAGATCTTCACGCCTACCCTTCTCCCTCCGGTTCTTCCTAATTGCCGTCATCTTCCTAATCTTTGATGTAGAAATTGTTCTACTTTTGCCCCTAATCATCCTTCTTCCCTACGCCGCCCCACATGTATGATTTTCCGTCGGGGTATTTTTCCTCTTTATCCTCGTAGTGGGACTCTACCACGAGTGAAACCAAGGAGCTCTAGATTGAGCTCATTAGGACTGTAGTTAATAATAATATTTGGTTTGCATCCAGAAGGTGTTGATCAACAACCAGTCTTAATTCTTTCTCCTTTCGTGCTTAAAAAAAGGAGAAAGAAAAGAGTAGGAAGCGATAGTTTGCACCCAGTTTCGACCTGGCACTAGATGGGTTTCATCCCTGCTCTTAAGCGAAGCCAAAGAAGAGGCCCATCACTGTTAATGATGCCATTGGGCTCCTGCCCCACTTAAGAAATGTGAAGATCACGAAAGAGCTGCTAACTCTTTCCCTAGCGGTTAAAATCCGTTAACATTTCTGTTCATGTAGTTTACCTAAAACATTACATTTTCACTGTAAAAAGAAGCTTGGGCTTTATGAATGCCCAAAGACCCAAGGGTCTCCCTAACATCTTCAATGTTATGCTCTTTATAAGCTATTTAAGCAAACTACTGCCAACCCAACCAAAATAATTACCCAAAGGATAAAAATCGTTAAATAAACCTTTAAATTGTTATCTTGCAACCATTGGTTTAAGCAAGAAGCCTCTTGCAACCCCCTAAATACTCCTTGGCCCCCGAAAACTTCGCTCCACCCTTGGTCCATACTCTTAACCAGACGGTTGCCCAACCCCAAAGGGGCACCACTTACCCCTCGCGTAGATAGGAATGGCATGAATCATATTGACCCTACAAACACAACAAAACCATAGCCCCGCATACTTTTGGCTTCTTCACCAACCTTAAACTTCGCCAATTCATAGCCGAGTCAACCTCCTCTTAAACTCACCGTTAACGCTAACGTTTTTAACCCAATCGGTAGACAAACTATAGCCGGCGTTGGAAATAAAATTCAACTCATTACACTTCCCCCCACAACAGAAAGAAAAAGTAGCCCGCTTATCCCCCGCAACATAATATGACCCTCGTCATTTATTGGGTGGCAGGCCGATGCCTGAAAGCCCCCCGTAATTCTGTAATACACCAACCGGAGAGAGTAGCACATCGTCAGCCCCGTTGAAAAGAAAAATAAAAAAAAGCCCAGCCCATTGAGATAGCTTAATGAAGCCACCTCCAAAATTAAATCCTTTGAATAAAACCCTGCCAAAAATGGCATCCCGCACAACGCTAAATTCGCCACATTTAAACAAGCCGAAGTAGCCGGCATTTGACTCACCAATCTCCCCATGTTCCGGATATCCTGAGAATCCTTTATATTGTGAATAACCGCGCCTGCGCATATAAAAAGCAACGCCTTAAATAAGGCGTGTGTTAAAAGATGGAAATAAGCCAACTTATAAAACCCCAAAGACAAAATTCTCATCATCAACCCTAACTGGCTTAAAGTTGAAAGAGCAATAATTTTCCTTAAGTCAAACTCGAAATTTGCCCCTAGCCCTGCCATAAACATGGTTAACCCAGAAATCAACAACAAAAAGGTAGAAATGGCCTCTCCCTCAATCAAAGGGCTAAACCGGATCAACAAGTAAACCCCAGCGGTAACTAGTGTGGACGAATGAACTAAAGCGGATACCGGAGTAGGCGCAGCCATGGCTGCGGGTAGCCAAGCTGAGAAAGGGATTTGGGCTCTCTTCGTCATAGCCGCCAACACAACTAAAACCCCCACCAACTCCATCTCTCAGGTTCCCCTCATAGCCTCCAAATAATAAATATAATTAAAACTCCCAAAATTCAACATCCACGCAATGGCCAACAACAGCGCAACATCCCCAACCCGGTTCGACAGAGCCGTTAACATCCCCGCGTTATAAGACTTTACATTTTGATAATAGATGACCAAACAATAAGAAACAAGCCCTAAACCATCCCAACCCAATAAAATTCTTACCAGATTCGGGCTAACAATCAATAATATCATCGATAGCACAAATATTAACACCAACAAAATGAACCGATTGATGTTATAGTCCCCTCCTATATATTCTTCTCTGTAATAAATTACCAAAGAAGAAATCAAAAGCACAAAACTCATAAAAATCAAAGACATCCAATCAAATAAAAAAGTTATCACAACACTTATAGATTGGAGGCTCACCACTTCTCACTCAACAAAAAATGTCACTTCCTTAAGCAAACTCCATACCCCAGCGGTAAACAAACTCACTCTCACCCCCAATAAAAACACAAAACTAGTGAAACAAATAGACAAATTTCATAACATTGCCCAAAGTAACTAATTACATCCTTGACACCACAAATCAAAGTTTTGATTAAACTATTCAAGCAAATTCACAACAAACTAGACTCACTTTTCAGGATAAGTAAATTTAAAGGCACTCAATGCAAAAAAAGAAGTAAATATTCTCGTCTGTACCCCCCTGCCGTTGAATACACCCCCGCGTATAAGCTCCCATGCTGGCTATAACTAAACAAATACAAAGTGTACGCAGCTCTAAAAAAAGATAACACCCCCAACCCAATTATAGTCGCCCAAGACCAAGCTACTAATCTATTTAACAATCTAATCTCCCCTAACAAATTTAACGTAGGAGGGGCGGCTATATTGGCAGAACTCAATAAAAACCATCACAAAGCCATACTAGGTATAAAATTTAACAACCCCTTATTAATAACCAAGCTACGACTACCCAACCGCTCATAAGAAATATTAGTTAAACAAAACAACCCCGAAGAACATAAGCCGTGCGCAATCATCAACGTAAACGCGCCACACACCCCCCAATAATTTAAAGTCATCAAGCCCCCCAAAACTAGCCCCATATGAGCAACTGAAGAATAGGCAACTAACGCCTTCAAGTCAGTCTGCCGCAAACAAATAAAACTCACTAAACAACCCCCAACCAAACTAATCCCCACTCACACAAAATTAAACTTTACCCCTAAAGCTGTCAATAGGTTAAACACTCGGAGTAGCCCATAACCCCCCAACTTCAATAAAACTCCAGCTAAAATCATCGAGCCTCTTACCGGGGCCTCAACGTGTGCCCTAGGCAGCCACAAATGAACCAAAAATATAGGCATTTTCACCAAAAATGCAAAAATCAAAGCCAGATACATTAATCTTCTACTACTTAACGCCACATCCCTCAACATAAATGGGATAAATAAACTCCCCTGGCTCCTATAAATATAAAATACCGCCACCAACAAAGGCAACGACGCCAATAAAGTGTAAAACAAAAGATACATGCCCGCCTGTACCCGCTCTGGCTGGTACCCCCAGCCTAAAATTAAAAATAAAGTAGGAATTAAAGAACCCTCAAAAAATAAATAAAATAAAAATAAATTTTGTGCACTAAACGTACAATATAACATCAACATCAAAAACAAAACCATAAACAAAAACAAAGACGGGTAATAATCATACTTCAAAACCGACTGACTCGCCATAATTATTAAACCACAAATTCAAAAACTTAACAAAATAAGCCCAAAAGAAATAATATCACATCCTATAAAATAACTAATCTGATAAAAAAGATAAGGAGCCCCGCCCAATATTATAAACAAACAAGCCAACAAATAAAAACTCACATGGACCAAATGCCAACCTCGCGAAATAAAAAGCAATGGGATCACACCAAACAAGCCCAACAAAATCTTTAACATTGTAAAATAGTAAATGACTGAAAATAATCATTCCCACGAGTACGAATTATTGACACCAAAATAGATAGCCCCAATGCCCCTTCACACACAGCAAAAGTTAAAAAAACCACTACAAAATACAACTCGCCCCCCAAGTCGACCAAATAAAAAAATAAAACCCCATATAATCTCAACACAATAAATTCCAAGCTTAACAAAGTTGCTAATAAATGCTTTCGGTTAGATACAAACCCGCATACCCCAACAAACACCAACACCCCCAAACTAACTGGCCACAATAATTTCAACATAAGTTTTAATAGTTTAAACAAAACCTTGGTCTTGTAAATCAATAATGAGAGATTTCTCTTAAAACTTCAGAAGTAAAGCCATCGCCCTATCTTTAGTCCCCAAAACTAATATTTTTATAAACTACCCTCTGTTTTGATACACTCAATTTTACTCACCCTTAATTTAGCCATTGGCTTTACCTTCCTGACCATAAGACATCCTCTCGCCATAGGCCTAATCCTACTCTGCCAAACACTGCTAATCGCTCTTATCACAGGGTTGCTCGCTCCCACATTTTGATTTTCTTACATCTTGTTTCTTGTATTTTTAGGAGGAATACTGGTTTTATTTATTTACGTCACAAGCTTAGCCTCCAATGAAATATTCTCGATCTCAGCACACACCATACTAACCTTTCTCATTTTCGTGACCACTATTGGGATTTTAAATTTATTAAACGACCCGACAATTTCGTTACCGTCCAATACCTCAGATCAAGCCCAGATACATTTATGAAACTCCCCTCCGCCTACTCTCCAACTTCTCGTTAAATTGTATAACACCCCCACACATGCATTGACTCTTCTTCTCGTACTCTATCTATTCCTCACACTCATTGCCGTAGTGACTGTAACCCAAATCTTTGCAGGGCCCCTTCGTAGTAAGAACTAATGTTTAAACCCATTCGATTACACCACCCCCTCTTTAAAATTGCCAACAACGCCCTCGTTGATTTGCCTGCCCCCTCCAATATTTCTGCCTGATGAAATTTTGGGTCCCTCCTAGGGCTTTGCCTCATCGTACAAATTGCCAGTGGCTTATTTCTAGCTATACACTACACTGCTCATATTGACCTCGCCTTCTCAAGTATTGCCCATATTTGCCGAGATGTAAACTACGGTTGGTTCCTCCGGGCACTCCACGCGAACGGTGCCTCGTTCTTTTTTATTTGCCTATACCTACATGTGGGGCGTGGTATTTACTATGGGTCCTACCGTTTCACACACACATGAATAGTAGGTGTCCTACTTTTATTTTTAGTTATAGGTACCGCATTCATAGGCTACGTTCTTCCCTGAGGGCAAATATCTTTTTGAGGAGCTACCGTAATTACAAACCTCCTCTCCGCGGTGCCCTACCTTGGGGTAGATCTTGTCCAATGGGTCTGAGGGGGATTCGCCGTAGATAACGCTACACTAACCCGATTTTTCACCTTCCACTTCCTTCTCCCCTTTATCGTTGCTGCAGCAACAATAGTCCACCTACTCTTTCTACACCAAACGGGATCCAATAACCCCCTAGGAGTAAATAGTGACCTCGACAAAATCCCCTTTCACCCTTACTTCACCTTCAGGGATGTTTTTGGGTTCATAGTCCTTTTAATAGCCCTCACATTGCTTACCCTACTCCACCCTTATTTATTGGGCGACCCGGACAACTTCATCCCTGCCAACCCCCTTGTCACCCCCGTTCACATTCAGCCCGAATGGTATTTTTTGTTTGCTTACGCAATCTTACGCTCTATCCCCAACAAGCTTGGAGGGGTGATTGCCCTAATTCTCTCTATTGCTATTCTCTTCATCCTTCCCTTTGTCAATCAAAGTAATTTTCGAGGACTAGAGTTTTACCCTCTCAACCAAATTATATTTTGGTGCCTCCTATCAATCGTCATCCTCCTCACGTGAATCGGAGCCCGACCTGTAGAAGACCCCTACATTCTCCTAGGCCAAATTTTAACAATCGTTTACTTTCTCTACTACCTTTTAAACCCCACTATCTTCAAACTTTGAGACTCGTTGCTTGCCTGGCCACTAATTATGAGGATAATTTATGTTTTGAAAGCATACCCAAGAGGTTCGACTCCTCTATTGGTCTTACTTAAAAAGTTCAGTTAAACTCCAATCCCCATAGAAAAAATTTTCCACCCTCTAAAGAAAATTAAATAATTCAACGACACTGGGAGAAAACTCCTCCAAGCCAAAAACATCAATTTATCATACCGAAATCGAGGTAAAGTACCGCGAACCCAAATAAATACAAAAGCCAAAAATACCAACTTCAAATAAAAGAAAATACTCAATACATCACACCCCAAAAACAATACACAAAACAACATACTCATAAATAAAATTCTAGCATACTCTGCCATAAAAATCAAGGCGAATCCCCCTCTACTATACTCTACATTAAACCCAGAAACCAGCTCAGACTCACCTTCCGCAAAATCAAATGGCGTCCGATTTGTCTCCGCCAAACAAGAGGCCAACCAGGCCAAAGCCAAGGGAAGTGTAACTAAACCAAACCAAACAAGTTCCTGGTAAACCCTAAAATCCAATAAGTTATAACTCCCGATAAGAAACACAAAAGACAGGAGAATTAAAGCCAAGCTTACCTCATAAGAAATCGTTTGAGCAACAGCCCGAAGCCCCCCTAATAATGCGTAATTTGAATTAGAAGCTCAACCTGCCACTATAACCGTATACACCCCTAAACTCGTGCAACACAAGAAAAACAACAACCCCACACTAAAACAATGAAGCCCTGTCAAATACGGCATAATTAACCAAACAATCAACGCCAAGAATAAACTAAAAATGGGTGAAATGTAATACGGCAGATAATTAGACACAACCGGGTAAGTTTGCTCCTTAGTGAACAATTTAATTGCGTCCGCAAAAGGTTGGGGGACTCCCCAAAACCCAACCTTATTCGGCCCCTTTCGGGTCTGGATATACCCCAACACCTTTCGTTCCAATAATGTTAAAAAGGCCACACCTACCAATACACAAACAACTAACAATAAACTTCTCACCAATCCTAAAATTAAATCCCTGTAAAACATTTACTACCTGAAGAATAACCTCCATTCAAGGATTCTAAATCCACTGCACTTATCTGCCAAAGTAGTTATTGGTATTCAACTTTTAAGGGATGCCCCTAATATCTGGTCCTTTCGTACTAAGATGTTATTGAAAATTGAGGATAGAAACCAACCTGGCTTACGCCGGTCTGAACTCAGATCATGTAAGGATTCAAAGGTCGAACAGACCTAAACCTTGAACTTCTACACCCAAGAATAACCCTTAGTCCAACATCGAGGTCGCAACCCCTTTTGTCGATTAGAACTCTCAAAAAAGATTACGCTGTTATCCCTAAGGTAACTTAGTCTTTTAATCGCTATAGCGGATCACTTACTCATAAATCAATGTTTACCTCATAAAATAGTTTTTATTATCTTCCTGTCACCCCAACAAAATATTTGACCCATCAAACCTTAAGCCTCCTAAAATGGCTAAACAATTTAAATATAAAGATCTATAGGGTCTTCTCGTCCTCCAATAATATTTTAGCCTTTTGACTAAAAAGTTAAATTTTAGTTTATCCCAGGGAGACAGCTAATACCTCGTCCAACCATTCATTCCAGCCTTTAATTAGAAGACTAATGATTATGCTACCTTTGCACGGTCAATATACCGCGGCCCTTTAATTCCTCAGTGGGCAGGCTAGACCTTCTATATCTCCAAAAGGCGATGTTTTTGATAAACAGGCGAGCATTATATTTGCCGAGTTCCTTCCCGAGACTTATTATCTTTCCACACCCTATACTCATTCTAACATTATAACTAATCTTTTTTCATTCCAGATTATTTCTTGATACAACCTTTAAACTCTTGAAAATTAAACCTCACGAAAATAAATTATAACATCCTTCAACAGATGGCTACTTTCAAGCCTACAACTTTTCTCAACTCAAAAGTTTTAATTTTATTGTGGAGCTTATCCCCCACAACATTAAGGCCCCTTAAAACTTAAAGACAAAGCCTCCAAGTTCCCAAAGTCCCTGAATTAAATTCATTTCTCAAAAAACTAGATACCTTGAGGATCGTTTGATATATCACCCCTATAAACTTATGAATAATGAGTTTGCCACCGAAACTATTCTAATTTTATAGCACTCCTCACATCGAGATTAAAGATTCCTCCTTATCACTTGTTAAACCCTGATACAAAAGGTACAACACTTCGTCTACTGTTCTCAAACGCACTTTTCAAATATTTCAATTTTCCCTCACAGTACTACCCTATTGCTTATCCTATTTTTTCCTTACCCCCTACTAAAACTTTACCAATAATATTGATTTACCAACTCAAGTGAAATTACAAACATATCATGCTAATTCCTTCTTTTCAAAATATATCGACTTGCACGACTTCATCCCAGTGTAAATGAGAAGCTTAACTTATCAAGCTCTATCTTGCCTTTCTAGAGACACCTTCCGGTACATCTACTATGTTACGACTTATCTCGCCTTAAAAAACGAGAGCGACGGGCGATGTGTGCTTGTTTTAGAGCCAGTATCACAAAGATTTAATCTTCTTCATTACATTCAAATCCACCTTCCACCTCCTCTTACAAAAAGATTTCCGTGTAATTACAACTATTGTAACCCATCACTCCTTAACCATAAGCTGCACCTTGACCTGACATTTTTCTTAGTTAAAAACCTTGAATAACTTCTCTCGAATCACTCTTTTGACGGCGGTATACAAGCTGAAAACCAGATTAAGTTAAATAAACGGGGGTTATCGATTACAGGACAGGTTCCTCTGACCAGATTAAAACACCGCCAAATTCTTTGAGTTTCAAGAACATAACTACTACTACTCAGGCCTCACTTTAACTTTCAGAATAGTGGGGTATCTAATCCCAGTTTATTTCCTAAACTTCATAACTTCATTCACATATCCATTGGCTAAACCAATATTTAAAATTTCACCCAACAAAACTTTACTTCTCGCCCCCTCTTAAAACTAATTACAAGCCAATAAAATACTCCTACTCTCTTCGTATAACCGCGGCGGCTGGCACGAATTTAGCCAGAGCTTACAAAATTACTGGCTCCAAATCTCATTGAACCCCAATACAAAACACTGCGAATAACTTTATTTTCCGAAATCCTTTAGACTTTCATATCTACCCTCCAATTACTTGCATGTGAAGCAATCTGCCAGAGAATTCTTTAGCTAGAATAAAACTTTATTGGTAACTTTTAAAAAAGTGGAGCATATAATGATTTCATCTGTTAAATATAGTACCAATCAATATCCTAGATTTCTAGAATGGTGTATCTATTGGATAATCTAATGGCCTCTCGTAACAAGTTTCGTTTTATAATTAATAATGACTACTCCTTACCATACAAACCTATCATACAACCCTTAAATCTACTCCCAGAAATAGGAGGGTTTCAATTCTTTTTGAAGACTTACAAAGAATTGAATCACTCTTTATACAGAATTATCTCTATACCTCTATGAATATATCATAAATATACCAAACCATCTTTGATTACAAGGTAACCTCTATAATATAATATAAAAGAATAAGTTATAGTATATACAATATATCTAGTATTTAAGGTTCTTAGATCTTTTGTATTTAGATCTAAGAACCTTACTATATATATAATATGTAAGAAGAAGATATTATAATACCTTTTATATTATATATATATATAGTATTAATTCTTGTCCCTCCACCCCTCTTTTTTGGGGGAGATAGTGTTTTACACATTCAACAGGAGCCCCGCTCCGGGGGTTTTCCTCCGGAGAGTATAGTGTTTTACACATTCAACAGGAGCCCCGCTCCGGGGGTTTTCCTCCGGAGAGTATAGTGTTTTACACATTCAACAGGAGCCCCGCTCCGGGGGTTTTCCTCCGGAGAGTATAGTGTTTTACACATTCAACAGGAGCCCCGCTCCGGGGGTTTTCCTCCGGAGAGTATAGTGTTTTACACATTCAACAGGAGCCCCGCTCCGGGGGTTTTCCTCCGGAGAGTATAGTGTTTTACACATTCAACAGGAGCCCCGCTCCGGGGGTTTTCCTCCGGAGAGTATAGTGTTTTACACATTCAACAGGAGCCCCGCTCCGGGGGTTTTCCTCCGGAGAGTATAGTGTTTTACACATTCAACAGGAGCCCCGCTCCGGGGGTTTTCCTCCGGAGAGTATAGTGTTTTACACATTCAACAGGAGCCCCGCTCCGGGGGTTTTCCTCCGGAGAGTATAAACCCCAC